AGCAAATGCTAGTCACAATATGGGTTTCAATGAAGCAGATTTAATCATTAGTAAAGCTGAAGTCAATGAGGGTACTATTGTGAAAAAATTAAAACCTCGAGCTAGAGGACGTGGTTATCCAATAAAAAGATCCACTTGCCATATAACTATTGTATTGAAAAATACATCCTTAGATTTATATTAAGAATATAGCTTTATATTCTTAATATATCATATGATAAATAATATATCATATGGTGAAAAAAAGATCAGATAGATATATAAAAAAAGTACACAGATATAGCGTGTCATTATATGTATAGTATAAGTAGTGGGGGAGTATGGGACAAAAAATAAATCCACTTGGTTTCAGACTTGGTACAACCCAAGGTCATCATTCCATTTGGTTTGCACAACCAAAAAATTATTCAGAAGGTCTACAAGAAGATCAAAAAATACGGGATTGTATCAAGAATTATGTACAAAAAAATATGAGAATATCCTCTGGTGTCGAGGGAATTGCACGAATAGAAATTAAAAAAAGAATAGATCTGATACAGGTCATAATTTATATGGGATTCCCAAAGTTATTAATAGAAGGTAAACCACGAAGAATCGAAGACTTACAGATGAATGTACAAAAAGAATTAAATTATGTGAACCGAAAACTCAACATTGTTATTACAAGAATTGCAAAACCTTATGGACACCCTAATATTCTTGCAGAATTTATAGCTGGACAATTAAAAAATAGAGTTTCATTCCGTAAGGCAATGAAAAAAGCTATTGAATTAACTGAACAGGCAGATACAAAAGGAATTCAAGTACAAATTGCAGGGCGTATCGACGGAAAAGAAATTGCGCGTGTCGAATGGATCAGAGAAGGGAGGGTTCCCCTACAAACCATTCGAGCTAAAATTGATTATTGTTCCTATACAGTTCGAACTATATATGGGGTATTAGGCATCAAAATTTGGATATTTATAGACGGGTAATAATCAGAAACTTTTACTCGCTTTTACGTTCTATACAGTGATGGAACAAAAGATGACAAACTCTTTCATTCTTTTTATGTTCAATAAAAAATGAGCAATTCTATAGGGTTGAATAAAAATTTTATTGAACATTTTATTTGGATATAAATATAATTGCTATGCTTAGTGTGTGACTCGTTGGTTTTTATTTTTTAGAGTTAGGGTTCTAAAAAAAAAATAAAAATGGAATAAAAATGGAGTGGCCCCATAGTATGAACGAATAACTAGAGAAGTAATAACCAACTCACCGCTTCGAATTATCTGGATCCAAAAAACCAGTCAAGATATGATATATTGGTCATATTATTGTAGCAACTGAAATATGTTTTTGCCTAAAAAAACCAATCTGATTATGAGTTGTGAAGCGAAATATACAAAAGATGCGGATAACTGGAAAGGTGAGAGAAAGCGAGAAAAAAAAAATATCACTGATATATGATTCCAATATAAAATCGAATATGTAAGGTTTATAAGTCATCTGATAAAAGACAATGTAATAAAGCATCAAGACTCTCATTCATCCAGAAGTATATGAAATCTGTTCATAGAACAAAAAAATAAAGAGCCTCGAGCCAATAAAGACTGAGAAGATTGACTCAAGAACAAATTTAATGAGAGAGGCTCCATTGTCAACTTCAGACCTAAGCATTAATTGAGAAGCGATGGGAACGACGGAACCTGCGAATGCCGAAGGATTCTATTGAAAACGAATCTTAATGATTCATCGGGTGGGATGGCGGAACAAACCGAATAACTATTTCATTTCGTCTGAGCAATCACGATCATAGGCTAACCCTACAGCTGAACTAGATATTAAAAGAGTAAATATTCGCCCGCGAAAGCTTTATTTGATTGCTACATTTTTGGTGATCAAATATGAAAAAAAAAGATTTGTTATAACATTATTTTATAAAATAAAAATGACATTTTCAATAAATTTATGTTTAGTTATATATCCAAAAAATTTTTAATTTTTTCGTTCGCGAGGAGCTGGATGAGAAGAAACTCTCATGTCCAGTTCTGTAGTAGAGATGGAATTGCGAAACAACCATCAACTATAACCCCAAAAGAACCAGATTCCGTAAACAACATAGAGGAAGAATGAAGGGAATATCTTATCGAGGTAATCATATTTGTTTCGGTAGATATGCTCTTCAGGCACTTGAACCCGCTTGGATCACATCTAGACAAATAGAAGCAGGGCGACGAGCAATGACACGAAATGCACGCCGTGGGGGAAAAATATGGGTACGCATATTTCCAGACAAGCCCGTTACAGTAAGACCTGCGGAAACACGTATGGGGTCGGGTAAAGGATCTCCCGAATATTGGGTAGCTGTCGTTAAACCAGGTCGAATACTTTATGAAATGGGTGGAGTAGCAGAAAATATAGCCAGAAAGGCTATTTTAATAGCGGCGTCCAAAATGCCTATACGAACTCAATTCATTATTTCGTGATAGAAATTATAACCGCAGAAAAGAGGTCTTGGAATAAAAAAAAACCAATTGCAGGTTTATTTTTTTTTGACAAAGAATATTTTTTTTTCTTCGCCCTTATTTTGTTTTGCATTGAAAGAACAGATTAAAAAATGATATGATTCAACCCCAGACCTATTTGAATGTAGCGGACAACAGCGGGGCTCGAGAATTGATGTGTATTCGAATTATAGGAGCTAGTAATCGCCGATATGCTCATATCGGTGATGTTATTGTTGCTGTGATCAAAGAGGCAGTACCAAATATGCCTCTAAAAAGATCAGAAGTGATAAGAGCTGTAATTGTACGTACTTGTAAAGAACTCAAACGTGACAATGGTATGATAATACGATATGATGACAATGCTGCAGTTGTGATTGATCAAGAAGGAAATCCAAAAGGAACTCGAGTTTTTGGTGCAATCGCCCGAGAATTAAGACAGTTAAATTTTACTAAAATAGTTTCATTAGCCCCTGAAGTATTGTAAGATAAGACCATGATATAGAGAGTATTCGAATGAAATAGGTTAATTAATAGATTGTGTCTCACGTATATACCTTTACCAATTCATAAGAAAAAAGATCATGTTTATTATATCCAAATTTTGAGGCACCAATAATTTTAGTTCATTATGGGTAGGGACACTATTGCTGACATAATAACCTCTATACGAAACGCTGACATGCATAGAAAAGGAACGGTTCGAATAGCATCTACTAACATCAATGAAAACATTGTTAAAATACTTTTACGAGAAGGTTTTATAGAAAACGTGAGAAAACATAGGGAAAACAACAAGGATTTTTTGGTTTTAACCCTACAACATAGAAGGAATAGGAAAGGACCATATAAAACTATTTTAAATTTAAAACGGATCAGTAGACCTGGTCTACGAATCTATTCTAACTATCAAAAAATTCCTAGAATTTTGGGTGGGATGGGGATTGTCATTTTTTCTACTTCTCGGGGTATAATGACAGACCGAGAGGCTCGACTAGAAGGAATCGGCGGAGAAATTTTGTGTTATATATGGTAATCCTTCTAATATCCGAATTAAATCCTAAATTTCCTATTCGTAAAAAAAAAGAGAGAAAGGGCGGGTTATCTAATATCACTCCTTCTCCATTAGTTGATACTTCAAGGGGGTTTTACCGGGAATGAAAGAACAAAAATGGGTTCATGAAGGTTTAATTATTGAATCACTTCCCAATGGCATGTTCCGGGTTCGTTTAGATAATGAAGATCTGATTTTAGGTTATGTTTCCGGAAGGATCCGACGTAGTTTTATACGGATACTACCAGGAGATAGAGTCAAAATTGAAGTAAGTCGTTATGATTCAACCCGCGGGCGTATAATTTATAGACTCCGCAACAAGGATTCGAACGATTAGGTAGTTTTTTTAACTTCAACATTATTTTTATGGGGATACAATTCGAGATTCAAAATTTCAAGAAACTTATTTTCTTCCAAGAAGTAGATTCGGAATTAACTTAAGGTAAGGAATTACAAATATGAAAATAAGGGCCTCTGTTCGTAAAATTTGTGAAAAATGCCGACTGATCCGTAGGCGGGGGCGAATTATAGTAATCTGTTCCAACCCAAGACATAAACAAAGACAAGGATAATCTTTAGGACCCGATGTACAAATAAAAATAAAGGATCTGTTTTAACATGAAATGGATATATCCATATATCTCTGACTCATATTTATGAGATGATAAAATATGGCAAAACCTATACCAAGAATTGGTTCACGTAGGAATGGACGTATTGGTTCACGTAAGAGTGCACGTAGACTACCAAAGGGAGTTATTCATGTTCAAGCAAGTTTCAACAATACCATTGTGACTGTTACAGATGTACGGGGTCGGGTGGTTTCTTGGTCCTCTGCCGGTACTTGTGGATTCAGGGGTACAAGAAGAGGTACACCATTTGCTGCTCAAACAGCAGCAGCAAATGCTATTCGTACAGTAATGGATCAAGGTATGCAACGAGCAGAAGTAATGATAAAAGGTCCGGGTCTCGGAAGAGATGCAGCATTACGGGCTATTCGCAGAAGTGGTATACTATTAAGTTTCGTACGGGACGTAACCCCTATGCCACATAATGGCTGTAGACCTCCTAAAAAAAGACGTGTGTAAAAAAATAAAGATTGAAGATATTTCAAGAGAAATAAATGATTCAATGATCTGATCAAATAATATTACTATGGTTCGAGAGAAAGTAACAGTATCTACTCGGACACTAGAGTGGAAGTGTGTTGAATCAAGAGCAGACAGTAAGCGTCTTTATTATGGACGCTATATTTTGTCTCCACTTATGAAAGGTCAAGCCGACACAATAGGCATTGCGATGCGAAGAGCTTTGCTTGGAGAAATAGAAGGAACATGTATCACACGTGCAAAATCTGAGAAAATACCACATGAATATTCTACCATAGTAGGTATTCAAGAATCAGTACATGAAATTTTAATGAATTTGAAAGAAGTTGTATTGAGAAGTAATCTGTA